ACGCTGAGGAAGTTCCTGCTAAATCTGCAAGGCCTGACGGTGATCTCTGAACAGAACCAAGCGCAGGAGGCCCTTGCTGCGAGCACAGATGAGGGCGCTAAGCAGGAGCTGAGGTTTCTAGTGTTATTAGAACCTCTGATTGTTAGCAGGAAAATAGAGAAGCTTTGCAGGAGATTTAAGATGGAAAGTGATTTTACCCGGTGTAGCGAAAATTTTGGTGATGTGGAGGGAGCCATTGAAATTTATTCCTTACCACTGCCATGATCCGGTTGTGACATTCCAGGTGGAGGAACAGGGCCAAGCATCTGCGGTGTTCTCCTTCGTCTATGCAAAGTGTACAGTAGGGGAGAGAAGAGAGTAGATCGGGGATAGGCTGGCATCCCTAGCTACCTGGCTGACTTGCGGGCATAGAGACAACAAGCAAGCATCTTTGGAAAGATAGATAATCTAACTCCGGTTTGAACAGAAAGATCAAACTCATCAAAAAGTGGGTTCTATGGCCAATCGACGTAAGCGATCTGGGAGTGCCGAAGAAAGAAAATGAAGACGAAGATTCGGAAGTAGCGAATGCCTCTTTCTCGCCAAGCCTAATCTTGATTATTGAAAGAAGAGGAACCTTCGATCAAGCCAAAGAAAATGCTATGGTCGAGTTACGTAGTCACTTGCTACGGGAGAGGTACGTATACGGAACGGTAAGAGCTCCAGAGCGATATAAAGAGCATCAAGCCAGGTCCTTTCGAACCAGATCTTTTTCAACCGGAAGTTCAGCCGAGTCATTCTTCCTTTGCTACTGATGCCGTACCACCAAGAGCGGATAGGTATCCATTCCTTATGATGTTAGTAGTGCAGCTCCTATTCCTTCAACAGAAGTGGCTTTCGTTCCGGGAAGAACTCGCTGAACTACCTTTCGAGAAGATGAGGGGGAAGGCAAGCCAGAGCTGCAGTACCTCATACCATACTTCACCTCTTAGGAAAAACAGTAGGTAAGCACTAAGGCAAGATCAAGCCTGCGAGTAAGACAGCAAGGGAAAGATTCTTTTAAGGTCAATTCAAGAAATATCATATGAAAAAGCTTAGTCAAATAGAGATTTTAGGCAAGTGGGTAAGCAAACAAGAGAACTTAGGGATTGATTGTTATCAATAAGTACGTTATCAAGCCAGTCACTTCGTTCCTGCCTCTGAGAAAGCCAGCTTATTAAAGTGAGTTAAGAAACCGGAGGAAAAAAGAATGATCTTACATCCGCAGTCAAAGCGCTTTCATTTGCTGTCGATCCAGCCCATCCAATAATTTTAGAATACAGGAAAGCTCAAAAGTCCTAAGTGATTGGATACGAGGTTATAGGTTCTACTCCAAGTCTAGTCTATCAAGGCTTAGAGAGTCTGCGGAGAGCCTGTTGTAGTTGCTTTCGATGTCGTACCAGGCAGGTAAAACACTCTAATAATCTCCTGGCCAGTTTCAAGCCATCCAATTGCTGCAGCCCGGAAGTCTTAGGTTAACCCTAACGCCCTCTACCTGATTTGAAGATCACATCACGTACTTTTGAAGCCATCCTTCTTTTTCTCTCTCTCCTTGCTACCGAAGTGAGACGGCTAGTAACCAAGAGTATGAACCACTAATATCTAAGGCACGGTTGTGCGAGATGCGTGAATCGCAATGCTAGTCGTAATAGATCATTTCTAGCTAGCAAGGAGAAGGGTCCGAAGGAGCTGGAATGGCTGGCCTTTGAGGGCTACTCTAGTGGACGGCTCGAGAGCAAGAAACCCAAGAGGGCGCTTGCGGCTGGCTCGTTTTGAACAGGGGTTGGTACAACTGATAGGCTCCTGACCCTTTCTATCAAAGCAGCTCTCTTTAAATCTCCTGCTCAAAGCAAAGGGTCCGAAGGAGGTCTATCCAGCAAGCAATGAGGGTACCCTACCCATCAACATAAAGGAAAGACTCTGTAATTTCATCCCTCTCTTCATCTGAAGTAGTCAAAATATCTTAACTGGAAAAGTCCGGGAAATGCCTGTAAGGGAGCTGGGAAGAATACGAATCTTGCAAGAGGTGCCATTCTGACCTGGAGGAGGTGATGGGGAAGCTGCTTGCTGACTTATACTCAATTGAAGGGTCAAGTCTTAATCAAATAGTTCAGTTGTTGCGCCCCATATCCTAGTAAAGTTCGAACCGTTTCCAGAGCGAAGGACTTCGATCTTAGACTGAAAAATCAAGCGCATGAACTACCCCTATTGACCTAAAAGGTCAGCCCAGTCAGTGCAGTCTCGATCTTTATGATTCAACTTCTCTTTCACTTCTCTTTGCGAGCTAGCCCGGTGCCCCATAAACCAGCTCTTCTCATAACCCGGGGGGGAGACTCAAAGCTGTCTCTTGAGCTCGGTCCTTCTTAATTGATTGCCAAATCTGAATCGAATTGCCATGCTCTAATCAAGGAGCGACCAATGAAAATAGAGTTACAAGTTCTAGGGCGAAGGACTCTGATCCTGGGCTTTTGAACATCAAGCTTGTGGACAGGCCTCTCTCTTCCTTCTTGCTTCACACCTGCTATTGACCCCAATTCACTTAAGAAAGCAGCCAAGCAATGGCCTTGTTATTTATAAGGGGCGCGGCTATGCCCACGGTGTATGCGCGAAGTGAATCTTCTATACCGTCCATAGTGATAGTTGGCGGGCAATTCGTCGTTCATGCATTTGGGACCGTTGTCGCTGGAGATAGCACTTAGTGCTAGGCTTCCGCTGTCGGTCCGGCCCGGGTGATGAAACTGAACGTACTTTTGTTAGTCATTCTGGTTGTATCGACTTGCGTCCGTCCCTCTGTCCCTGATCCTTTCAAGCATAGAATTAGAGTGGGGACCAATAAGTCTTTCTTTTTGGGCAAAAGAGTAGCTAATAAGAGGAACTGTCCTTCGTTCCCCTTCCTCCCAGGCGGATAAACCTTCCCCGGTGGACTTTCCAGAAGAATTTGAATCAGTAGCTATCTTTCTTTCATTGCCAAAAGAAAAGACGAAGAGAACTCTAATGACTTGAGATAGAAAAGAAAGAGTAATTGGAAAGAGAGAACAGCTACTGTCATTTGAACAGGCCAGGCCCGTACACGGATACAGCCTTACCCCTTTCCATTCCACTGGCATCATAAAACCGTTAACATCCTTACTATAAAGAAGAAGCTCCCCCCTCTCCTTTCAGTCGAGTCATTTGATACCTCTCCTACAGTAAGTTACTTATTCGGCGCGGCGCTATATCACAATTCATTCTCGGAGCTGTTCACGAAACGTGGCATGTATAATCTGTCGGCGTCGGGAGTCAACCATCCGAGCAAGAGGTCAGACCAATCCCATTCATCCTGGTCTGATCCGAACGGATCTTGTTGAATGAATTGATCCATTATTGTATGCCCCTACTTCTTAGTGAATTTCTTCCTAGCCCCTTTGGGAAATTTCGGAATGCCCGCTCCTTTGACTACTCCTGAGATATGGTAGAAGAATTATGTTATGGTGGAGAGTGGGGAGTGAATGCAGCAGAGAACGACCGCTCCATCAACAACACTTATTAAGACAGACGACCGAGAAAGAAAGGCGACGCCTTCTCCAAGTGGTTGATCTTAGCGTGCTAGCCGCTGCTTCATTTCGTATAGCGATAACGCTTTCTCTTTCTTAGCGCTCCGCCCCGCGGAGAACTCTGGTTGCGCTTTGGTTGGCTTTCTCTTATAGGTCTATTTTCTCTGACTTGACTCAGCTTGACCTACTTGACTCAGCGGTTAGAGTATCGCTTTCATACGGCGAGAGTCATTGGTTCAAATCCAATAGTAGGTAAGTTCCCGGCCGAAACCCCCGCTTTTGCCAGCATGACAGCAAGCACAGACTGGCAGCAAGGAGTCAACTGAATGACCAAAGCATCGGTTGCTTCCACTTGTGGCCTTCTTCGACCGACAGACAATACCCTCTTCTTCTCTTCATGTATGTGGGCTGCCTGCCCCGTCCCGAATGGACGAACAGGAAGAAGCAAGCTGAAGAAAGGCGAGAGAGAGAGAGTTGATACTCAACTAACCTCCCCTCTTCCACAATTAGGTGAAGACCAGGAGAGTCCCTCACGTCAACCTTCTCCCTCCCCTCGATGCTCCTGCACCTGGAACTACTCGTGCACCTTTCACCGCCGCGCTAATACGTCAAGGGTCGACGGTTTGAAAGATTATTACATAAGCTGCTGATACGGTCAACCGTCCCTGCTTGCTACTGATGCTTATGAAATAGGTTAGGTGGTGCTACTTTTGATGGTGGTGGACCGGCACTTCCATTGCTACCCCTGCTGATAGTGCCCCGGGCAACTGGATCAATTGGATATGGCTGACGCCTTGCCCCTGCGTCCGCAAGCCCCTTTGCTCGCTCCGTCTCCGTTCCCCATCTCCACCTCTGATGCTACTGCTCCCGCTGGTCCCGGATTGACTGGATTGGTATCGACTTTCGCGACCTAATCAACCGCAAGCGCCACCAAAAAGCAAAAGAAAAGAAAGAGAGCTAGAGCGAAGGAGAAGGCCCGATCAGTCTTGATCTCACTTTCTTCACTAGCTTGAAATAATGAGCAACAGAGTCCAAGAAGGAAAAGTAGTTAAGCGCTTGGATGTAACTTATTATTTATCTCGATCTTGATACTAAAGAACTAATGGCTTATGGATGGTAACGACGTTCTAGCTTCTTATGTCACTATTCAATCACTTTCGCTACGCCCCGCTTTGTTAACTCGCCTTTTTGTCTTGGACCACCGTAGGATGCATCATCGTGTTGTGCAAGGATGGCTCCAAGCCACCGTGGTGGAGATGTATAGTTTCAGTGGCCTTCCTGGGACAGGAGTCGAGAGTATGTTCACATTTCCCAAGTAGCATTTGATGGAGTCGAAAGCTTTCTCTGGCAATCGTCGTCCCATATTCATATTCATTCGGCTCCGCCTTTTATTTGAAGAGCTTTTAGAAAGGTTCGCATCGATCGGAGATGAACCAGCAAATGAATTTGAGTCTGCCAATGAGACTTCGCAGCTCTTTGATCTTCTTTGACGGAGGCTTCTCGGGCACGACCGTCGATAGAGGCAATTCCAGAATGTGCGGAAATGAAATTCATTGCTCCACCGCCTGCTGACTGCAAGTCGTGTTAAATAGTGCAAAATCATCGTCTTTCCCGTAAAGGTGGAATAAAGCAATATCGGGATCCGCGGACATCAATACAGAGATTCTACGGAAGTTTTTCTTCGTTCTATCGCTACTTCGAAACCGTTCATGGGCTCACCTAACTGCGGGCTGTGGGGAAGGGTTTCAAAAAAGCCGTAGCGCGCGGCACGTCTATCACGTTTTTCAGCTTGACTTTATGGGCCTTAGGTTTCGAATGAGAAGCCTGACATGATGTCCTGCAATATGGTTGACGTTGCCCCTACCGGAAGAGCAGCCCAATATGGGTCGGTACCATCGTTTGCCCGAAAATCCAGAAGAACTGGAAGCTCGAAACGACGGGTCAAAGGACAGCTCCTTTTGATCCTTTTTTCTAGACGCTCCTTAAGATACAAATCTCGCCTGTTATACTCAAGCTCCGGCATAAATGAAGCAACTATCGATCCATCACTTGCAGGTGCAGCGACAAGGTAACGTCTCATTATGGATTCCATTTCTGATTGGAACCGACGATGTTGGCGGTTCCGCCGAGCATTTCGTATTTGGGATTTTATTCCTTCTTCATCTGGCCTCAAATATCTGCTCTGCCACGAGGCATCTTTTCCAGTAAGATTGATGAGAAATGTGCTTTTGTAGGCTCGAGTGGACCGAGCCTCTCCTTAACTGGCCGACGAGGGGTCACAATTGTCGACGACAACCTCGGTGACGCTACTACGGGCCTCTTGCGATTGAACTTTCCTTTGGCATGGTCCGGAGCGGGAAGTTCGGGTGCCACGGTATCGGCTGTCATTCGTCGGAGGACGATCTTTCTGAGATGCTTGTGGCTTTGTTTCAACAGGCTGCTTTCGAACGACAGTTGTGACATAAGACGTAGCCACGGTCACTTTTCTTTCCAATTTTAGCGGATCAAGATATCCATTCGCTCCAGTAGAAATTGTAGCTATCTGTTCTTCCGGTTCTGATTGGGATTGTTTAAGCAACTCGCTCGTTGACCTCTTTCCAATTGATTCTGAGTAGCTTTATCGAGATCAGAAGCGAATTGTGCAAAGGCTTCTAACTCTGGGAATTTCGCTAGTTCCAATTTGTTGAAAAGTTTATCAATCAATCAGTATGCAAAATTGGGTAGCTAGCGCGCTTCGACTTGACTCGCACCTTCGCTTATGGTAACCGAACTCTTTACCGGCAAGAGGAGAAAAGTCAGCTTTACCGATGCTGATTGAACGAAGGAGTCGAGCTTGTCTTGCCCCGAGCCATACCATAGGGCAAGGGGTGCTTTCAGCCAGCTTCAGACTTTTTCTTTTGAAGAGAAAGAACAGCCTTAGAAACGGTTTATACTGATCCCGATTCGTATGTGGATTTGGATGCCTCAGTTATTAGTTGGATATGCCGGTTCAGAAGAAACGGGAGCTATTCTATTGGTTCGGAAGAAACAAGATATGTTAGTTCTGCGGATGCAGGTTCGGATTGAGAGAGAGAAAGAGCAGCCCTGGGCTCAGCTTTAGCTGATTATTATAATTGCTTCATCTGCTCCTCTTGATTCCGGTTGGGAATATACCCAGGTAGACTTTATCTACGTTTTTCCCAAAAGGTCTAGTAGTTCAGTAAAATAAAGAATCCGTCAATCAAGCTGGAACTCTAAAGAAAGAAGTATGGTCCTACCCGGGCAATACCTAGTTCCTTTCGTAGCCATAATATACTAATAGTTATAACTCTCTTAAACCGGCTCATTTTAAGCTAGATAAACAGGCTGAACTTCATTGTTATGGGGAAGCCTCCTGTTCTTCCTACCCTCTTGAAAAAGAGACACTACTCACTGCTCCTCTTATTCGTATTCAATAGTAGTGCCTACCTTGAATTTCGTCGAATTGGTTCTATCTCTTGACTACTTCTCCTCTTTAGATTCAGCTGCTTATGCTACCTCTTCCGATGGGGACGCTGATAATGACCTATCTTCCTTACCTGGTGGATTTGACAAATCATTCCTTTTAGGGGCACGGAACACGGTGAAAAAGACTCCCCTTTTGAACTCAGTTATTCCATTTTTTGCACGACAAGCAGTCGAGAAACAAATGATCGATGCCTTCAATCGGCGGGGCCTCGCTACATTAACTACCTAGATAACCCACTAGTTTAGCCTTTGGATACAGAGTACTCTGGGAAAGGAATACAAGGACTCTCTCAAAGCAGAAAGAAATGTCACGTACGGCACTTCCTAGCCAGCTCCCGACAGAGTCGGATAGCTCCCTCCAGCCGTCAATTACAGGCTTCGGTACTAAGCTCACTGCTCCGGGTAAAGAAAGGAAAGCCGTCCCTCTTCTATTCGGAGCAAGCATCGTAATCGTACCGCCATAAAAAAATCCATAGGAGGATCTACGTATTGCCCATTCGCCGTCCTTGGTGAGTCCGGTTTTCTGTGCTACGTTATTCTTAGATCCAGTGATCTCATTGGTTTCAGAGTCCACTGTCTTTGTTGTCTCAATGAACACAAACCCGATTGTAAACTTTAATGTTTACACAATAATCTCAAATCAAAGCCTCCTAAGTCAATCCGGGGCAATACGAGTGGCATAAGCTATTTCTTAGAAACGGGCTTTCGATAAGCAATTGGAGGACTACCGATTGACTGATTGACCCCGGGAGTCAAGAATGACGGTTCGACGAGCTCTTATTCGCCCCTGGCGGACCTGTATACTCTTGTCCTGTTGGGTAGAAAGGACACGGGGAGCTCCGTTGGGTGGTATTCCGAAGCAAGCGTCAGGTAGGTCTAAAAGACTATTCCTATAGGCTTGCCTCAGTCAATCAGAAAGGCAAAGTCGGGTAAGGCAGCATGCCAGCGCTTTGGCTCCTTCAAGAACTTCAAATAGCCGACGGTCAGTGGGGTAGGTCAAGTAGTAACCGTGGAAAGGGCACAGACAGAGAACCACTCCACTGGGTAGTGTTCCGAGGAGATCGGTCTTAAAGATTCGATTGCTTCATAAGGTACAGGATTTTCCTGTTTCAGTCAAAAATACAAAGTCAGGGGTTGGGCAGGGAGCACACACGCTTTCCGGCGCTTTCTATCAACAAGGGCACACAGGAACTGCTATATGATGTTCCCGGTCTCACTCACTCTACTTCGGTTCCTTCATCAACCCTAGAAAGCCGCGAAAGTGGGCGGCTTTCCCCTAGACCATAGAATAGAGCCAACGGTGCTGCTTCGGACTAGGTAAGGTGTCGAACCTCATGTTTTCGATCTCAGTAGCTTCATCTTCTGGATTTGGTAAAAAAGAAACTCAATCCTCTGCCCGCTAAAAAGCGCTTCATCTGATGCTTCATAAGTTTTAGATTTTGAAAAGCTCTACTTCCTAAACAAGTCAAAAGACTCAGAATCGGGATCACGGTTGTTGGAACTCTTCCCCTCTTCAGCGTCTGGTTCGGCTGTAGCTTTTTCTGATACGGATGCTTCTGTTCGCGCTTAGCTTCTTTGTCTTTGTCTTGTTTTTGTTGTAAAGTGCGCGCTAAAGCTACAGCTATGTGTTTGCTTTGGAATCGAATAAGGCTTACTCACTTGTTCCTGATGGATCAGCACCAGTCACCTTCCCTCCTTTCATGGATCGGCTTACCGGTTTTTCTTTTTATCTTCGCTGACCTAGCGGTCTATAACAGTTCGTTACTAAAGGGAAGGGTGAGCTAGGCAAAGCCCTCGACATTGATTGGTAAGTTTGACTTGACTCCGTTGGGTACCCTACATGTCTCCACGCATTGCACTCAAATCTAGATTTACCTTAATCCAGTAGTCAACTATTGCTTTCGATTATTCAATACCGCTCTCCTGCTTTTTTATCTGGCTGGCCTCCTCAGGCTGTCAATTGGTCTACGGGCCGGTGATTGGCTTGCCATACTCTTTTTGGCCGTCCTTCAGCCTTTTTCATACTTCAATTAGTATTTTGTCTTTTTGACCCTGATTTTCAAAGTCTCTTTTTTCTAGTCCTTTCTAAGTTGCCTTCGACCTCATCTCCTGGACATGGCCTTTTCTGGTAGCCTCTGAATGTAGTCCTATTGGGCTAGTCTGATCCCATCCCAATCCTTTGGTAGGGTCTATCTTAGGCCACCGACCACCTTAGCTCGAGGTTCTTTTTTTCCAGAAAGGGTACTTAGAAAGAAGACGAATAGCTGTTCATTGGGATGCCGAGTTCTAAGCTGGTCGTCTCTTGCCTTCCAACTTCCTTGTTCTCCGAACTTCGTCACTCCGTTCCTTGTTATTTTCTTTGAACTGCGGAACAACAATAGATCTTGCTACGCTTCGTTTCGCAACCAATCCGGCGCTTCGCTCGCTTTAAAGCTACGGCCGCCGCACTACTGTGCTCTAATGGCCTAATCCCTACCGCCATTCATGCCTTCTCCTCATATGCTGCTATAACACAAAAACGGTGTCTACAAAGCCGAAAAATGTGTGCTTCTAACGGACGTTGATCCCATGATAATCTGGTTCGATGCTAATGTCAATAAAAAAGGAGTTTATTCTGAGACCCCTTGAACCGGATCTGCACCCATCCCTTATGAGCGAAAGGCAGCTAATCCCTTATATAGAAAGATTACGCCGCTGCTGAGCGATCAACTGACGGCTACTCGATTTTGAACACCGGCTCGAATGGAATAAATGGCTGATGACTCTCTATCTCTAACTAGGTTGCAGCCTCCTTTCCGTTCCCCCCTGCTTTATAAATCTCTGATAGGTTCACTAACGGATAAATGGTAAAACATATAGGTAAAGGGTTTTAATAAAAAAGGTCAACTACTCGCTTGAGATCTGTGCTTTTCTTTAACGGGTTATTAAACAGGTGCTTGTGCTTGATCGGGACGGAATGAGAGGTAAAAAACGACCTTGACTTCAGGAAAGCACATTTTTCCATTTCACTGTGGTGAGTGGTACATTTGTCTTGTTACGTGCTTCAATCTTGACGCGCTTAGATCAGTCACATTTGCTTATGGATCAACTGCCTCCGTCCCTACTGCTGCCTCAGATGCCTTTGCCTCCGCTGGCACGGGATCTCAATGTACATCTACCCATGAATCCACGCCTTTTTATGGATATGTTATTCGAATCGACTGGAATGCTTTCACTGTATCTAGGCCAGGATAATCTGTGACTCATTCGAAAAATGAATCTCAAGAAAAGTAGTTGGTAGCTTTGCTCCTTGATATGGATCCAAGCGAAGGGGGTAGGAGGTAAGTAAAACGGAAAAACTGTCTCTACTCCCACCTCTCTCGCTTCCGGTTCTAGAAATTCAAGGGATGCCGGGCGTTTGTTTGATTGAAAGGATTTCATCCAACTGCCAGACAAGACAAGGATTCGTACCGTGACTGACTTAGTTATAGAATAAATAAATAGTGGCGGTATGGCAGTGCCAGTACTCCTACGTTCACCGATAGAAAGAAGAGTCGATGAAGCAGACCTTCAGCTACGAGCGTCAGGTCCTTTGACACCGAACCTGCCTGACGCGCATGTACAAAGGATGCCCTTTTTGCAGGGTCCGGGGGGCTTCCGCTTCTTCCTCAGCTCACTTTCGTACCGCCTGTCTTGTCAGTAAGGTACGTCTGTGAGCTTGTCCCTTGTTTACTCTCCGCCTGGGCTACGGTTCTTGCTCCAAGACGCATTTGGAACAACGGGTCGGGTGGGCATTTCCATCCACATCAAGCCCCAAGGGAAGCTCGCTGATCTGCGCTCTTTCTTCTTAGCGCTTACCTCACCTCGCTACGCTCGCCTCGGCCTCGGTTAAGGGCTTGACCTATGCTATCGGTGTATTGACTAACCACGTTATTGAATTGACGTAACTATTCCGGTGAAGGGCAAGAGGGAAGCGGGTAGGTAGGCAGGCTACATAATCTTTATAGTCGGGCTATCCCATACCTTAAGTTGTTGCCAGCCCGGGAAGCTAAACCGATATCAATCTAAGCCGAAAGAGGAAGGCATTCAACCATGAACCGTTTAGAGCGAGAAGTGGGGAGAAAGAACCAAGCCTTCGCCATGCTACCCCGGACTTCTACCTTTTTGGCCTGTTTTTGGCCGCACATGGCCTTTTTCTTTTTTCTACATAGCTAAACCTTCCACATAGCACAGTTGGACGGGCGTCCACATACATAGTTCTTAGGACCCACATCTTTTGTTTGAGGCAATGAAATTGTTGCGATGGGCGGGCCCTTTTTTTTCTTTCGCATGGCCTATTTCACAAGGTGATGGAGTTGGGCGAACACAAGCCTTTTTTAGCGATGAGGGGTAGGAAGAAACTACACGACACGCATAACGGGTGTCGAAGCCGAACACATCGAAGAGCCCATGGCGCATGTACGGGAAGGGGCTATTGAACATTGAGCGTTGCGTTAAGGCGCGTAGCGTGGAGAGTAGAGTAGAGGAAAGGCCCGGCGCCGGTGGGCAAGGAGAGGTATTAAGTTACTCGACTGAAAGGGTCCGAAGGAGCTCGACCAGCGGGAGAGGGGATTGCGGAGCGGGAGACCATTTGAATCGGAATTCATAACAGACGATGCGTTTAGAGATGATGGACCCCTCATTTCCCTCAAATCCCCTATTCGGGGGATCTTTTTGGCAGTGGAGGATCCGTTTCAGTAGTAGAAAGGCAAAGCAAGGAAAGCTCCGGGTTGGTCTCCGGTTTAGGAGAACTCTGCTCCCTCTCGCTGTAAGCTTTGTCCTATCTCGATTCAAGCTCTTCCCCAGGGGGGTTCCAGGCAATTTATCCGGCACCTCTCTCTATTGATCTAGCCGAGCTTTCGCTCTCTCGTTGGTTGAGTTAGTTTCACTTTTGACTTCCTCTCTTGTTGTTGATCGAGCCCAGCTACCGTTTTCCTATCCCCTTGATGAGCCGACAATAAATCCTGCTTCTCGAAGACAATGCGCAAGAATGAATATATTAGTAAGGACTGATTGACTTAATATGCACATTTGGAGAGATGAAAGGAAAGGGAAGATTGTGAGACTAATGGTGCTCGGGATGCACCGTGGACTGAGATTGTAACTAAACCGACTCAAAGAACGAATCAAAATGACTGAACTGGTCACTTGACTGCTAAACCGAGGATGTTGACTGTGTTGAAAGACTAGGTCATCACCCATACTTCTCTTATTGCTTTTAACACTACCAGAATAGGGAGATGGGTATTAAACCGAAAGCCTAACCTGGACTGCTAACGCCTTCTTCTCTTCTGAGAGTATGGTTCAAAGTGTTTTTGATCTTACACGTAGCAACTCTTCTTCTTCAATCCTTTAATCCGCTCTCAGGAACGACGAGAGAGTGACTAAGCCGAAAGGTGGAACGAGAACTGCTAACCCTATCATCGAGGACCTCAAAACCAGTAGCAACCCGCTTAGCCTCTTTCTGAGCGCTAAGCTCTCTTCCCTACAGCACCCTGCCTTGAGTGCTCCGCGCGCGATTCCTTCCTTATATAGCTAGCTTCTTTCTTTTTTTTGATAACTATCTTCTTACTAGCTTCTTTGAGTGACCCAGGAACTCTCCCGGTCCATTCCTGGTGAGTAAGCCGAGCCCTTCTTACTTGAAAGGAAAGGACTGATACCATGAACGGACTCCTTGCCTTGGGATGTGCCCTATCAGCAGCTTCAGCTTCATACCGGCCCGCTGAGAGAGAATTGGGCTAACCCTGTGGCCTTACCGAATAAGTGGTTGACGACCCCACTTCTAGGCCAGTTCCTACTTCGGAACAAAAAAATCCTATTCTTATGGATGAAATCCTGTCCTTTAGCTTATTCCATTGGAGTTTATCGATCTGAATGATCTTTGCTTAAAAGAAGCTCAGTTTGGCTTTGTAGTCTGCCTTGAACGGAACAAGTCTGAGCCCGACCATAGAAAGGAGAAAGACTTTACAGCAGAAATCCTCAGACCCTAACTTAAAGAAAGCTAATCTTTCTGGTTGAGTACACGGGTACTGCCCTTCTAAGTTGAGCTGGCCCGGGAAAGGGGGAAGGAAGACCAGATAATCTAGAACCAAAGGACTACTTCTCGTGATGAGCTATTTGAAGGAATATTTCGCTGTATGGCCTCTGAAGCTTCTGCGAATATATTTCCTTTGAGTTTTAACAAGATCTTTGCCTTTCTGCTTCAAAGAAAGAGGTGGGGTCAGTTGGAGCACCCATAAAGCTTGGGAAATGCCTTTGATGAGCCGCCTACCTATCCGCTACTCTCATTGATTCTCTCATAAGGTGATCAGACAGGCAAGTCTAGCTCACAAGCAGCTGTGGAACGTCTTCCCCGATCTCTGCTGGTGTGTAATGCCAGTCAAGGTATAGAACAATCTATCGAGATGGCATATCATAATCATTCAGTAGTGGACGCGGCGAAAGCAGTTCAGCCAGAACAGCTCTAGGCGGCGCACTCAATCAGCGAAGGATGGTAACTAAAGCGCTCCAACCAAAGGGGCGCTAAGCGCACACAGCGTCTTTGTTGATTTCGTTGGATTGGATAATATATAAACCAGCAGAAAGTATTGGCTTGCGGTCCCTAGTGCACTAAACTCAAGCAGCTCAGTTTGCTTTCCGAACTCTAACTAGCAAAGCGCAGCGTGAAACCACATCATTCGATGTAGTGGTCCGATTGCCGCCCTTAGGCACTTGATTCTAGCGTACGCTCGGCTCCTCTACCAATCACCACAGCGCGAGATGCGCAAGAGTGACCCATCTCTCCACACCAACTGGCGGAGCGGCTCCCTGTGCTCTTTCAACCTCGGTTAATGTCGTAGTTTCTTTCCCTTCTCCTAAGTATGAGTTGAGAATCTCAGAGGGAGTCTTCCTCTACTCTAGGCTCACTCCACCCCCTGTGTTGTCTTATTTCAATGCTTTGAAACCATGGGCGGTGGATGCTCTTTTATAACAATGATTGGCAGGCTGCTTCGGGTCCTTTCTTTGACATGCCGCCGCGGTCGCTCCGTTTGGTGGGTCAAACAGTACGGTTAGGGATTGGATTGTTGGGTCCTTGCTCTGGATCTTCTTCCCCGGTGTGAGGTGTGAAAGGAGATCTTGACTTGCACGGATCAGTCCAATTCCATGTGCTGTCAGTCAGGCAAAACTAGCGGATTGAGGCGACCGGCGTGACCTTTTAGGGAGGACGACCGTTTAGGGAGGAAGAGTTGGCGACCGGAGAGGAGAGAGGCAGATTTTGTTTCTGAAGCGGACGAAGTGATTTACAATATTGAACGTGGAGCTTCCACCAAGATCAGCAGCAGTTTATCCACGGGGAAAGATGTTGCGCTAGGTCAACTCGAGCATTGGGCTACAGATGGGCGTATTCCCAAAAGTGCAATCAGATGGGACTGTTTGTTGAGAGTTATAAAGCTAGGTTTGCAACTAAAAAACCAGCAGATGCAAAGCAAAAGCCGATAAACCAGCCTCCTTCAACTAACTGACTGCTTGACTGATGAAATAGGAACCAACATGTCATCGATGGTAAAGGGATAGCACTGTTAAAGGTGGTGTCGGTCGATCGGCAACTCTTCTATTTGAAATTGAAAGCACTTTTGGCTTCTTCAAGCCTTCAATAAAGGTTTCCTCGAAAAACAACTACTGACACTTTTTAGACATAACACTAGTAGCAGACCTCAGAGAGGGGGGTCAGATCCTATCTGAATGAGTAAGAGCTCGAACTTGAGGAATAGGTTTAAGGGTGCGAAGCAGGTGGAAGAGCTATAAGAAGTAGGAATAAGAGCTATAACGAGAAGAAGGAGTAAGAGCTATCACTTTAAGAAAAGTGACATTTTGAGTCTGAGAATGGATCCGTGAACAGAGCTAGGGGAACCTGCGCACGCAAGAGAAGTGCTACGGCCAAGAACCAAAGGCGGCCAACGACTAA